ATATAGAAATCTCTGATCAACGATAGAACAAGATCCATTTTGCATCATATCTAACTGATTCCTTGGTTCGGACCGAAGAAGTAATGTTACTCGATTATTATCAAACTGACTGCAATATTTTTCTGTCCGTGAGGATCCCGCCAGAGCCAGAGCGCCTTCTACTTCTAATAGTAATAATAGTAATAGGCCATGAACTAGATCAGAATCATTCTCAACGAATCCATAAGAAGTGATCCAATTTTTTTCATCGTGTCTGGATGAAGACCAAAGATCTTGAGCGACCGATCCGGCAGAACAACTCAAAAGATAAAGAAGTATCGTTAATTTCTTCATGCTCGTTCCAAGTTCGAAGTACCATTTGTACAAATAAGAATCCCCTCCCTTACATGATTTCTTCTTCATATAGATAGATATAGGATCTATGGGGCAATTACTTAGAAGTACATTTTGTGTAACAGCCCTTCCTATCTGATAGAAAAGGATCCCATGATCCTGAACCGATCTTATCTGGGATCGAAAATCCCAAGTTTTTCTATGAAGAGCTGATCTAATTGTATTAGTTTCTATAATGAATTTCTTCTGTGTAATACTAATCGATAGGGCCTCATTAATAAGTGCTACAAGATCTCGCGCATTGGAACCCATGGTTATGGACCCGAATCCGTTAGTATGGAACATCTTCTTTTCCAAGTGAAATCCCCTAGTATATGAAAGAATGAAAAAGTGCTTTCGTTGTTGTGGAAGAAGAAGCCTTCGTATCTTAATGCATGTATTTAATTTATTCGGAGCTATTAGAGCGGGATCCACTTTTTGGGGAATATGAGTCGAAGCAATAACAAGAATCTTTCCAGTGGAACATCTTTCACAATCCCTGGAGAGATAGTTCTCTAATAGACCGAGGGATAAGTAATTCGACTCATTCACATGCAGATCATGAATGTTTGGAATCCATATTATGCAAGGAGACATTGCTTTTGCTAATTCGAATTGAAGGGTGATATCAAATCGGTCTATTTTCGGCGTCATATACATAGTTAGCACATTCGTCATAGTTAGCAGCTCCGTATCAATATCAAGGTCATCATCAATATCGTCACTATCATCAATATCGATATCGTCACTATCATCAATATCGATATCATCAATAAGATAACCCTTAGGCTTGTCATCCAGGAACTTGTTCGGAAATACCGTAATGAAAGGAACATAGGAGTTTGTCGCTAGGTATTTGACCAAACAGGATCGTCCAGTTCCTATAGAACCTATCACTAAAATACCTCTAGAAGGGGATAGGGCTAAGCGGAGCGAAAAGGGTTTTCCATGAGGAGATGGGGAATGAAAACTATTAGCCCCACACGAGGTTTGTGAATAAGTGATTGTCTGATAATGAGCAAGGAATATCCGTCTTTCTGCTAAACAGGATCTATTGAACTCATAATTCATTAGATCCTTTTGATGAATGTCAACTAAGTATCGTAAGGAAATTGATCCCGGTTGTTCAATCATTTGATAACCAGAGTCATTCTTTGATAAATGATCACTATGAGTCAGACTCAATAGAATTTGATCAATCCTTTTTTCTGTCGTTAAGGTGGAGAACTGAACCAAGAATTCTCTTTCTTCATCATCAATCGAATCACTGTTCGCGACCCAGAATTCTATTTTCTCATCAATCCAATCACCGTTCACGTTTTTTCTTTTTCTTATCAATGAATAGATCTCTTTACTTGTACGACTTAGATGTCTCGTATTTCTCGAAAAAATGATTCGATTGATGGGATTTGGTATGATACTTACAAGATCGATGAGATTGATCTTCCAATATTTCTTCTTAGAACGTATTGATTTGACCCCATAAGCGGGACCACCACCCAATAGCATGTTGCCACCAGAAGCAGAACCCCGTATTTCTTCCAGAGAATCTCCTAATTGTTCCAGAACAACTAGAAAGAGATTCTTTAACCAGAAAGAATTCAGTTCAGATGTAGGATACCTATCCAGAAGTTTTCGAAATTCCATCATACATGATGGAATCATCAAAGATTTGATCTTTTCTAACTCTGTCTGTAACTCACTAGAGGCTCGGGAAACAAAGAGAAGATGTATGCGAACGAGATATCCAGCAACAAGAAGAAGGAAAAAGATGGAATAGAGGAACTCCCGAGCATTTGTTGATCTCAGATGTGCCCATATCAATGGAACGGGTGACTCATTATTTCGATGAATCATTTCTTCGGACAGAAGAAGATTCTGTAAACATTGACTCGAAATCTCACTTATCAGAGTCCATTGTGGAAGAATCTTCTGAGGAATTGGCCGTGATATATCTGATCCATGCATCATATCATGAAAAATGGATACAAATTTTTGACTACTACTCAGTATCGGCAATGGGTCTGAAAGAGTATCTAAAAGGGTGAAATTGAGATATTTGCACCCTGTCGAAGTAAGGAACCATGGCATATATGTTTGGAACAGATTCCATTTTGAGAGATTTGAA